TATCACAGATCCAGAGACCCATCTCCTTTTTATCGGGTTCAGCAAAAGAAATTAATTACATAAGTTTAAAACGAAAATTTGGATTCCTACTCGGTTTTTGTTTTATCTTTTATCCCACCTTCCGAAGACTAAAACATGGGTCTTTTTTGTATTTATCTACGGTATCATTAGAATTCGTTGAAAGGTAACTATCTCAATTTCATATAGAAATTCTTATAGAATCCTTGAAAAAGGCTTTCCTTCATAAGAAAGAAAAGACTTACTCTCTTTGGGATCTGATGCTACACCGCTGCTCCCTAGTGGATCAACTCTATTACATAAGTTGATTCCTAACTTTTTCATATCATGATAATGATATAAGTAAGCAGTTCTTATTGTATCGGACCAAAACCTCGCTAATTGATCTTTACGGTGCTTCCTCTATCAATTAGATTCTTTATCCATAGAATAAAGTATCTAGGCATTTCCAGTTCTTCACATTTTGGCTTTAATATGAAGTTGTTTTCTTTGCTACAGCTGATAAAAATCGTTATTTTAGACGATGTATATGTAGAAAGCCTTTTCGTATTTAATGCTTTTTTCTTTTCCTTTCTATAGTAGAGAGAATCGCACGTAATGACAGATCACGGCCATATTATTAAAAGCTTGGGGTAAGAATGGGTTTCGTTCTAGTGCTCTAAAATAATATTCTAAAGCTTTGGTATGTTCTCCATTACTTGTGTGAATAAGTCCTATATTATAGAGTATATAACTTCGATCATAGGGATCTATTTCTAGTCGCATAGCTTCATAATAATTCTGTAAAGCTTCCGCATAATTTCCTTCGGATTGGGCCGACATCCGTTACGGTCGTCATTCGATTCCACGAGTCTCCGTTCCAGAACCGTACATGAAATTTACATCTCATACGGCTCCTCCTTTATGTACATAATTAAGAATAATAACTTATTAAGTTAAGAACTTATTAAGACTAAAAATATTCTCATTATAAACTGAGTGGGGCTAGTGTTTTTACAAGAAATCTCTAGCCAACCTTTCTGCAAAAGATTTTTTCTTACCAGCACGCATGTTACGATTAGATAGAAATGGTAACTCCAATAATTTCTTTGTCCTCAACGCTTCCTAATTTACAGGAATTGGTCACTTCAACAATCTTCGATGGTTATACGGGTATCCAAAGTACTAACGAGATGGATGCTTGTTGTCCCAGCCATTCTTGTTAGCCGCAACCCTGATACGGAGGAAGGGGTTAATTGTTAATAAATAACAAAGTTTTGGTGTTGTTGATTTCTAGGTGTAGTGCTTTTTCCTATATGCCCCCTATTGGTACTAGTAAAGTAGGATTAACCTGTAATATAGAACCTATAGGTGTAACCTTTCGCTCAATACTCCAATCGACAATTGAAGCATCTGAGGCGGCATTACTCGAGGATACACGACAGAAGGAATTGCTCTATTTATAAACTTCACCTTCAACAAGTGTAGAGTAATCTTTTTTCTTTCTAGCCCAAATGTCTTTGGATGCGAAAAAAAGAATCAAATCGCACCATCTCTGTAGTAAGTAAATGCCTCTTTTTCTCCTGAAGTTGTCGGAATTATTCGTAATAAGATATTGGCTATAATTGAAAAGGTTTTATCAATAAAATTTCCATTTATCTGTGATCTAGGCATAGATAACAATACATTCTATAATTCTTCATTACCTCTCGTAGGAAAACGTTCCCACAAACAAAGGAATTGGCCAGTACGAAATAACATAAAAACACACTAATAAAATGAAATTCTCTTTATTACCTGAGCTGTGAAGCAAAGACCCTTCTTTTCTATTTTGATAGTTAGAGTTAGGGTTGATTGGTTGTACCTATTAAATAACCGAATTATGAATAACTCGCTAATCACTCAGGTTTTGAGCCATAATCATTATGTAGGAGAGATGGCCGAGTGGTTCAAGGCGTAGCATTGGAACTGCTATGTAGGCTTTTGTTTACCGAGGGTTCGAATCCCTCTCTTTCCGCACTTTACCCACTTCACCACTATTACTGACCAGGATGGATCGAATAAGGTAATTATTCGAATCGTTAGCCGGTGTGGGTTCTCTATCTCTAATTCCTTTGATACAAAAATATTGGAAAGATAAGGAATATAATTCTCGCTGCCGATCTATTCCTTCGTCGAAAAAAGTGAAGTAAGATTGCTTCAACCCTTGTTATTTGAGTGAGGTTTAAGTTTGACGAGAATAATATTCTACCACTAGCAATTCATTTATTTTCAAACCGACCCCCTTACTATCTATTATTTGATTGACTAGTCCTTTATATTGGACTGAGTGAAGAGTCAAATGTTTTGGCAATTCGTCATGAGGAGTTGAATCAATAGAATTTTGAATCAGCGCTCTGGATTTTTTATCATCCTTCGCTGTAATAATATCGCTGGGTTTGCAACGATAACTCGGTATATCTACTATCCGACCATTAACTAAAATATGCCTGTGATTAACTAA